GAACTTTCGATTGATCCCGGTACTTGGGATCCTATGAACGAAGACATGGTCTCTCTGGATCCCATTGAATTTCATTCGGAGGAGGAACCTTATAAAAATCGTATTGATTCTTATCAAAAAAATACAGGATTAACTGAGGCCGTTCAAACAGGCACAGGCCAAATAAATGGTATTCCCGTAGCAATTGGAGTTATGGATTTTCAGTTTATGGGGGGTAGTATGGGATCTGTAGTGGGCGAAAAAATCACACGTTTGGCCGAGTATGCTACCAATCAATTTTTACCTCTTATTATAGTGTGTGCTTCCGGAGGAGCACGCATGCAAGAAGGAAGTTTGAGCTTGATGCAAATGGCTAAAATATCTTCTGCTTTATATGATTATCAATCAAATAAAAAGTTATTTTATGTATCAATCCTTACATCCCCTACCACAGGTGGGGTGACGGCCAGCTTTGGTATGTTGGGAGATATCATTATTGCCGAACCCAATGCTTACATTGCATTTGCGGGTAAAAGAGTAATTGAACAAACATTGAATAAGACAGTACCTGAGGATTCACAAGTGGCTGAATATTTATTCCATAAGGGCTTATTCGATCCAATCGTACCACGTAATCCTTTAAAGGGCGTTCTGGGTGAGTTATTTAGGCTACATGCTTTCTTTCCTTTGAATAAAAATTAGATCGATCAAGTCGAGCCTTAGAGTCTAAATTTAATAAGAGTATTAATTTATTAAAACTTAATAAAATTTTTTATGTGTGGTGATCAAGTAGTTATTTAATTTATAGGAATCAAATATAGGAATCAAAGTAAAAATACGAAGAATGGATTTTTTCTTTGGTAACATAAGATTAAATTGTAGAAAGAATCATCCAGATCATCTTTTTATCGATATTCCTGGTTACTAACCAGGAAATCCCTATTAAAAAAAATAAAAGAGTGAATTCTTTCTTCCGTGAAATTGGTTAACAAGGTCTTGCATCTTTCTATATCTCCCAAAAATCACCCCCCACTAAAAATCCTTTTTGTTGGGTCGTATTATTATAATGAATTCTTTGAGAATTTGTAATAAATCCTTTCTTTAGTAAATTTTATAAAATTATTAAATTTATAAGACAAGAACAAGATAATAACTAATAATACAAATAATATAAAGGGTGGATTATCATACATATATTTCATGTAGAAACATGTAGAAAGATTTATAGGTCCATTTATTTACATATTTATTGGATTTTATTAATTAATATATATTTATTAAAACATATACTTATATACTCCCTATTAAGTATATATACTCACTTAGGTATACTTAGTATAATATAACAATTATATATGAATTATAATATATCTTTATTATAATATATCTTTATAACAATATAAGGATAAAGTTAAAATATTAATATAAAACAATAAATATAACAATAAATAACAGGTACAAATATTAAATAGAGGTACCCATTCTATGATAACTCTCAACAGCTTCCCCTCAATTTTTGTGCCTTTAGTGGGCTTAGTATTTCCGGCAATTGCAATGGCTTCTTTATCTCTTTATGTTCAAAAAAACAAGATTTTTTAGATACAATAAGGACGAATCTTTTTTTTTAAGACTTACTTGGATCATAACACGGATATCTATTTAGTAGAATATGGTATAACATGTGGCTTCCTTCGGTCATAAGCTCTTATGTATGTATAAACATGATATTATGGGTAAATGAATTATCACTATTTTCAAATAGATCGGGATCGGGGAGAATTTCTGAAATGTAAAGTCAATATATCTATATGTATTCGGAAATCATGTGAAAGGGATGTTACTATTTTAGTTTGGACCTAAGAAATTCTATGAATTACCCCTAAACGTTCACATCATAATAGTGCTGGTTGATGAGAGTTACTTCGGAAACAAAAAAAAGTAAAATAAAATTTATTTTTGTTATTCTCCCAATTCCAATAAAATGCAACTAGGTCTAGTTATAGTATGAGTTGGCGATCAGAACGTATATGGATAGAACTTATAGCGGGGTCCCGAAAAACAAGTAATTTCTGCTGGGCCTTTATTCTTTTTTTAGGTTCATTAGGGTTTTTATTGGTTGGAACGTCCAGTTATTTTGGTAGGAATTTTATATCTTTATTTCCTTCTCAGCAAATAATTTTTTTTCCACAAGGGATCGTGATGTCTTTCTATGGGATCGCAGGTCTTTTTATTAGCTCCTATTTGTGGTGCACAATTTCGTGGAATGTAGGTAGTGGTTATGATCGATTCGATATAAAAGAGGGCGTAGTGTGTATTTTTCGTTGGGGATTTCCTGGAAAAAATCGTCGCATATTCCTCCGATTCCTTATGAAAGACATTCAGTCCATCAGAATAGAAATTAAAGAAGGTATTTATGCTCGTCGTGTCCTTTATATGGAAATCAAAGGCCAGGGTGCTATTCCCTTGACTCGTACTGATGAGAATTTGACTCCACGAGAAATTGAGCAAAAAGCTGCTGAATTGGCCTATTTCTTGCGTGTACCAATTGAAGTATTTTGAAAAAAGGAACTGAAGAATTAATACTTTGCAAGAGAGAAAAAACTCAAGAATCCTCGTTTTTTATATAGCATAACTTAACTGAAGTTTCTTCAGAACGCTTATTCGAACCAAAGCAAACGCTACGAAATAATTCTAAAACAAAATTGTTTGTGTCCACAATTTTTTTATGCGTATGTAAACCCACTTAACTCAATTCAGTAACAAATCTAAATATTAGATTCATCATATATTAAAACAAAACATTTCATAATAAATCATAATATAATAAAGTAAAGAATTTTTTTTTTTAGAAATATTTGATATTTTGATAGAACGGGAGTTCTTTCGTCTCGCAATCCGACTACTATTAATTTGAAGTGGGCTTTTTCTTATTCTATTTCTGTATTCTTTCTAAATTCAAGGACTAACCACTGTACTGAATCACAAAAAAAAAAATCGGAAATATATTCATGGGCTCGATAACTTGTAATAGAACTTATGCTTGATAGAAATATCAGTATCGTATAGAGTCGACGAACGAGGTGCGTTCAGTAAAAATTAAAAAATTCACAGACGAAAAAATGGCAAAAAAGAAAGTATTAATTTCCCTTCTATATCTTGCATCTATAGTATTTTTGCCTTGGTGGATCTCTCTCTCATTTAATAAAAGTCTGGAATCTTGGGTTACAAATTGGTGGAATACTAGGCAATCCGAAATCTTTTTGAATGATATTCAAGAAAAGAGTATTCTAAAAAAATTCATAGACTTAGAGGAACTCCTACGTTTGGACGAAATGTTAAAGGAATACCCGGAAGCACATTTACAAAAGCCTCGCATCGAAATCTACAAAGAAACGATCCAATTGATCAAGATGCACAATGAGGATCGCACGCATACAATTTTACACTTCTCTACAAATATAATCTGTTTCGTTATTCTAAGTGGTTATTCTATTATAGGTAATGAAGAACTTGCTATTCTTAACTCTTGGGTTCAAGAATTCCTATATAACTTAAGCGACACAATAAAAGCTTTTTCTATTCTTTTATTAACTGATTTATGTATAGGATTCCATTCGCCCCACGGTTGGGAACTAATGATTGGCTCTGTCTACAAAGATTTTGGATTTGCTCATAATGATCAAATTATATCCGGTCTTGTTTCTACTTTTCCAGTCATTTTAGATACAATTTTTAAATATTGGATCTTTCGTTATTTAAATCGTGTATCTCCTTCACTTGTAGTGATTTATCATTCAATGAATGACTGAAAAATGATTGAACGATCCAATTATAATATTTGTTACTTTGTGGATAAGCAAAACATTCAAAATTGTACTTATTCTTTCTACCCATCCAAGGGATTCCTTCAATATTCCAGTAAAATTATTTATATTTAAGTAAATAGCAAAATTATAGATAGGGAACTATACTAGCGACCTGCCTAATTTTATTGTATAAATTTTCGGGATCAATGATTGGACCATGCAAACTAAAAATACCTTTTCTTGGATAAAGAAAGAGATTACTCGATCCATTTCCGTATCGCTCATAATATATATAATAACCCAGGCACCCCTTTCAAATGCATATCCCATTTTTGCACAGCAGGGTTATGAAAATCCACGAGAAGCGACTGGCCGTATTGTATGTGCCAATTGCCATTTAGCTAATAAACCCGTGGATATCGAGGTTCCACAAGCGGTACTTCCTGATACTGTATTTGAAGCAGTTGTTCGAATTCCTTATGATCTGCAACTGAAACAAGTTCTTGCTAATGGTAAAAAAGGAGCTTTGAATGTAGGGGCTGTTCTTATTTTACCCGAGGGGTTTGAATTAGCCCCTCCCGATCGTATTTTGCCCGAGATAAAAGAAAAGATAGGAAATCTGTCTTTTCAGAGCTATCGCCCCACTAAAAAAAATATTCTTGTGATAGGTCCTGTTCCTGGTCAGAAATATAGTGAAATCACCTTTCCTATTCTTTCCCCGGACCCCGCTACTAAGAAAGATGTTCACTTCTTAAAATATCCCATATACGTAGGCGGGAACAGGGGAAGGGGTCAGATTTATCCCGACGGGAGCAAGAGTAACAATAATGTTTATAATGCTACAGCAGCAGGTATAGTAAGCAAAATCATACGAAAAGAAAAGGGGGGGTACGAAATAACCATAGCGAATGCATCGGATGGACGTCAAGTGGTTGATATTATCCCTCCAGGACCGGAACTTCTTGTTTCAGAGGGCGAATCCATCCAACTTGATCAACCATTAACGAGTAATCCTAATGTGGGTGGATTTGGTCAGGGGGATGCGGAAATAGTACTTCAAGATCCATTACGTGTCCAAGGTCTTTTGCTATTCTTGGCATCTGTTATTTTGGCACAAATCTTTTTGGTTCTTAAAAAGAAACAGTTTGAGAAGGTTCAATTGTCCGAAATGAATTTCTAGATCCGCGGATTTATCAACATCAAGCTCTAAAAATA